TCTGGGTGTCGCCTGATCGACAAAATAGCTTATTCCGTTTTGTTGATATAAAACTTGACAATGTTTTTTCCAGCAGAAGCAAGCGTGGGAAAGGGACTCTTGAGACTTCCTTGATTCTAAATTCTAAGCATCTGCAGGTTTTATTCTTTAAAATTCTATAAATCCTTACGTCTCGGATTCAAGAATTCAAAAAATATTCTAGTAGTGAAGTAGTGAAAAGGGATCGGTAAATCTTGATATGATAGTCCTTCCACTCCACTACTAATGTAGTGTCTGTCTACTGACTGGGTCTTGAATTAGATTGGATAGGGATAGATATAGAGCGGACAGGGAATCGAATTCCATTTTTCGTTGGGGAAGGGGCGAAAAAAACTTTGTATATAGATTCCTGAAAGTATATAAGCACTCCGGCTTCAATATTAGTTAGATTGAATAGCTAATTGGCTTTCTTTTGTTTTTTTTATTATTATTTCTTTTTCTATTTATAATCTATTTAGAAATAGAATATAAAAATCTATTTAGAATCTAAATATTAATATATTAAATTGAAATTCAAATAAATAAATGAAAAATATGAAATTCAATTTCTAATTCATATTAGATTCTTATTTAAGAAATTTAGAATTTTAATAAATTTCTAATTATCTAATTATATATATTATATTAAATTTATATATATTATATTAAATGAAAAAATTCATTTTGAATTCTAAAAAATTAGAAATTCTAATACTAATATATAAATATCGAAATGAATATCGAAATTCATATAGAAATTCTATATTTTTTATTAAAAAAAAATATTAATTATTAATATTAAATAATATTCTAAATAATATTATATTCAATATTATATTCATATTCCATTTTATTCAAATATTCTAATTCTTCAACATTCTAATAAATTGAAAAATGAAATAGAAATCTTTATTCTTTAATTTTTTAATAATATTTTCGAAATGAAAATAGAATTAATAAAGAAAAAAGAATTCTTTCTTTTCGGCAACCCCTAGTGAAAGAATTTATTCGGCTGTCTTCCCATTGTTTTACAGAGACAATCGGGAGACGGTAAGGATTAGATTAAATGGAAATAAGAGTATGCGAAGTGATCTATCTTGATTCTATATATTTTTTTTTACTTAATGAAATCAAGGACAACAAAATCAAAATAAAGTATAGGTCTTATTCTTCCTACCTCTTAGTAACATTCATTCCCTTAATACTTCCAAGGGTGGCTCCGGATATTTTGTTTCTACTTAATGTTTTCTGATTATACTAGAAATCATATAAGAACTTGTTAGATGTTATAATTGGATTTATTGGATTCTTTTGTCAATGATGTTAGGCCAGAATCCCTTTTTGACTCTGTGCTAGTGATTCCACTATTATTTATTATTCCACTATTATTTATTATTAGTGAACAATAAAAAAATGAAATAATTCCTTCATATTGATAGAAATAGGAGACATAATTTACATGGATATAGTAAGTCTCGCTTGGGCTGCTTTAATGGTAGTCTTTACATTTTCCCTTTCCCTCGTAGTATGGGGAAGAAGTGGACTCTAAAAATATTACTAATTGAGTTGAGGGAAAAAACTCAAATCAAACTGTATCCATTGTTTTATAGATGGGTTCTGAAATTTTATTTTTCTATTTAATCTATTTAATTTAAATTAATTCATTAATTCAATTTCTAAATGGAATTCAAAAATATCTGCATTTTGGAATTATAGTGTATTCGAATGGAATAATGTATTCTATGGATAATATAGAAATAGAAAATACTCTTTCAATTAAACAAATATTTGACTTTTTCCCATGTTCGTATTTTGAAAGTCAAGGTAATACAAATAATCGGAAACTTATTCCAACCAAATTCTTTATTCTTTCTAAAATTTCGATGAACTGGCTCTTACCAAAGTTATATATGGACAATGAGGAACCGCGGAACCCGTTTTTTATTTATTTTTTTATCCACCCCCCCTTTTTTTTTTTCATTTTTTTTTTTCAAAGAGAAAAGAAATCCGTTTTTTTATTAGTTATTAAGCGCGGATACACACTTTCTATAGGAAACAAAATAGACATAGTAGTTGTCTAAGGAGATACTACACATAATAAGATATTGCCGTTGCCTTAGGCGAGTCACATATTACGTGCTTATCACTTGTTTTATTATTTGGTTTTTTTTATTTGAGTTTCGAAATTGGATTTATGTTTTCATTTCATATCATGGTTCAAACGTTAAAAATCGGTTGGGTTTTACTAATATTTTTGAAATAGGAAAAAGTTTCCCATAGAACCCCTAGATCAAAAGATTATTTGATTTTTTTTAATATGATACCGGGATTGGTCTTGAAAAGAATCAGAAATTTATAAATTCGAATCGGACAAAAAAAAGTTGCCTTTTGATTATTTCAGATTGATTGGAACCAATACAAATCAAATAGATGAAACAAAAAAATTGGGACGCTATGTGCATTACATATATGTGATTGATATTCTATCTATCTGAAGATATATATTGTAAATCGATTCATATTAAACCTCTATCTTTATAGAGTAAAACTTTATACACTACAATACAATATACAATAATAGATAGTATGGTAGAAAGAAATCAAATCTATTTCTTTCTACCATACTATCAGATTTCATAGAATACTGCTGATTCTAGTCGGATCATTTCATTTAAGAGTAAGACGCAAAATTGAAATCCTTTTTCATTTTTTCTTCCATCATTGCATTGATAAGAACTAAGAAGTAAAGTTTAAGTCAAATTAATCACTTTGACTTACCGTTTTTACGTAAATTATAAGTAAGAAGGCAGTAGGAACTAGAATGAACAGTGCAGTAGCAATAAATGCGAGAATATTTACTTCCATAATCTCATCGTTAGATTTCTCTTTAATTCGCAATAACTCGGGATTTAATCCCATAGAGATGATAAATCTTTCGTCGGTAAATTCAACGGTATAAATTACATCTCGATGATATCGAATCGGATCAATATCATGAATAACAATATCTGAACTATCAAATCGATTCATCGTCAAGAATTGAATAGTATAACATAGGAAGATCTTTTATCCATACCAAATTCAAAAATTGATTTCTGATCCAATCCAAAATTCCTTTACTTTTTTTTGAATATTCTCATCCTTCGATTAGTAATAGGATAAACCTATATCAAAAGTTCAGTGTGAAATTGGAATGAGATAGATTGTTTAAAATGCAAATAATTAGGAATTGAAATTGGTACTTAGTACTTGAGGTTATACAAAATCGGAGCCAGAAAAGGATAAACTTTGAATCCTAAAGTGTTCTATCAAAATCAAAGGAACTCCTTTTTTTGTATCGTGCAAATTCCATTTGTGTGTGTTCGCTGTAAACATATTCTATAGTACTCTATATTCTATAGTACTCTAGTACTCTATTTCATTATACAGATCGGGAGGAATCGAAAAAGCCAGGTCTAGTAGTACGGTATCTCTTTCTCTTGGAATCCTGAATACGACGCTACTAATAATTGTCCTAATCTACATATGTTTCTTTTCTATCAATCAGTATTAGTTGAAGAAATGGAAATTACCCTATTGGTTTGATGAGAAATGTGAAACGAAAAAAAGAGAGATCCCTGTTAGGAATGAGATTATGTTTGTTATTTTGACTCCCTTTCACAGAAGAAATGAATTGATGTATTTTTTTATTGGATTTCTATCCATCGGGACTGACGGGGCTCGAACCCGCAGCTTCCGCCTTGACAGGGCGGTGCTCTGACCAATTGAACTACAATCCCAGGAAAAAAAGTGTACAGCATAGATATTCTTACGATTTCATTCAAACCTTTTCTATTTTGATTTTAGATTAGAATTGTCTTGTTCTAACTGGCAGAGGCTGGACTAATATATTGATATTTATATCAATATGCACTTTAGCGAGATCTACACGGATTACTAGTAATCTGTTAATCTGTTTGTTATTTCCAAATCGATTGAAAATAAATCTTTTAATAAATCAATGAAAATAAAAAAGAGTCTCTTTTTATTTAGACTTTATACTTACAGATCTTGATATGAATCTAGATCATTAGCAAGATCTGAATTTGTGGAAAAAATACGTAATAAAATAAATAGTGGTAGGGATGTAGCAGATTTTTATTCTTGTGTATCAAAGTTTGTTGGGCATTTCCGGAGAACAACAAACGGTTACATCATTTCATGGTGGATCGGCGAATTATTGGGCCGAGCTGGATTTGAACCAGCGTAGACATATTGCCAACGAATTTACAGTCCGTCCCCATTAACCGCTCGGGCATCGACCCAGGAAAAATCAATTTTAGTCCTTATTGATAATCCACGATCAACTTCCTTTCGTAGTACCCTATACCCTAACCCTACCCCCAGGGGAAGTCGAATCCCCGCTGCCTCCTTGAAAGAGAGATGTCCTGAACCACTAGACGATGGGGGCATACTTGCCCGACCGCCATTATACTATGTTCATAGTATGAACAGTTTTTTGAAATTGTCAATATAATGGAATGATATGACTCGATCAGAAGGATCTTTCCGTCTTTCAGAATTCCATAGAATTTTTTTGATTCATGATTTTCATTTTTAAATTGTTCATTCCAATCCCCACTCTATAATTCTAAAAATAGAAAAAAAAAGTAATACGAAAGGGAGATAGGAGCCTTTCGGGGAATGATTGGTTTGCCGGAAAAGAAAAGGCGAGGGGGTTAAACTTCATTTCGTTCACTTTCATTCATTGTTAAGAGTTAAGAAGCATTCGGTGAGCATATTTATATCTCACACTAAGCCGGGAAATTAAAAAACGAGAATCAATCTGGAAATCCGGGAAGAGGGATAGGGATCAACAAGTTATTGAAAAATGGTTTTTCGATAAGAATTTTGTTGAGAGACAAATTGAATCCATTTATCAACGATTCGATGAAAAATCTTGTATCTATGTTTTGAATTGGTGGATCCATGTATCAATCAAA